GGTTGAATAAAAATTAGATTGACCTTTTTGGTAGAATTGCTATGCTTAGTGTGTGACTCGTTGCGTTGGTTTTTTCTTTAGAGTTGGTATAAAAAAAAATAGACTGACTACTACTATTACTATGAATTAGTAACTATAGAAACTAATAGCCAACTTATTACTTCATATTGTCAGGATCCCCAAAAACAGTCACTATATGAGGTATCGATCATATAGTTGTAGCAACTGAAAATTTTTCCATTAAAATAAATAAATAAGATTCCGGGTTGTGAAGCAAAAATCAAGGGATGCGGATAAATGGAAGGGTGATAGATAGAAAGAGAGAAAGAAAATATCAATGATATCAGATTCCAATATGTATGGTCTATGAATCATCTCATAAAAGGCAGTGTGATAAAGCATCAATCAATACTGAATAGGAAAAAATTAAAGAGCCTCGAGTTAATAGAAACTGAGTATATTGACTCGGGAACGAATTTAATCGGGAGCTCCACTGCAGAGTCCAGGCCTAACCATTAACGGAGAAGCTATGAGAACGACGGAACTCATGACTGCATAAGATTCCATTGAAAACGAATCCTAATGATTCATTGGGTGGGATGGCGGAATGCACCGGTAACCAATTGATTTATTCTAAGCGGTCATGGGTTGACCTTGAACCCTACGAATGAAGCAGAAAAGAGTCAATATTCGCCCGCGAAACACTTAATTATTGGATTAATAAATTTTACCTGATTCTATTTCGATAAAGGTAAAAAAGGATTCGTTATGCTATAACGTTATCTTTATCTTTTTAACTTATTCTTATTATTAAATAAATATTATTAAATATAAATTTATATAAAATATATATATATGTCTAGCTATATATCTTGCAGCTTCCTATGTAATAAATTAACGATAAATCCCATTATTTAGTGTTTTTTTCATAAAATACATGTGTATCTGTAATATTATCGAATCGTTTCTTCATTTGATTCGCGAGGAGCCGTATGAGAAGAAATTCTCATGTCCGGTTCCGAAGTAGAGATGGAATTGAGAAACAACCATCAACTATAACCCCAAAAGAACCAGATTCCGTAAACAACATAGAGGAAGAATGAAGGGAATATCTTATCGAGGCAATCATATTTGTTTCGGAAGATACGCTCTTCAGGCACTTGAACCCGCTTGGATCACAGCTAGACAAATAGAAGCAGGGCGAAGAGCAATGACACGATATGCACGTCGTGGTGGAAAAATATGGGTACGTATATTTCCCGATAAACCCATTACAGTAAGACCCACGGAAACACGTATGGGTTCGGGGAAGGGATCTCCCGAATATTGGGTATCCGTTGTTAAACCGGGTCGAATACTTTATGAAATGGGCGGAGTATCAGAAACTGTAGCCAGAGCAGCTATTGAAATAGCTGCGTGCAAAATGCCTATACGAACGCAATTTATTATTGCGGGATAGGGATGTAGAACCGAAGGGGTACTGGGGATGAAAAAATACAATCGCAAGTTTATTTATTTTTGGACAGATAATATTTCTTTTTTTACTTCACCCTTTGCATTGAAAGAGCAGATAAAAAATGATATGATTCAACCTCAGACCCTTTTGAATGTAGCGGATAACAGCGGGGCTCGAGAATTGATGTGTATTCGAATCTTAGGAGCTAGTAATCGACGATATGCTCATATTGGTGATGTTATTGTTGCTGTAATCAAAGAAGCAGTGCCCAATATGCCTCTAGAAAGATCCGAAGTAATTAGAGCTGTAATTGTACGTACATGTAAAGAACTCAAACGCGACAACGGTATGATAATACAATATGATGACAATGCAGCAGTTGTCATTGATCAAGAAGGAAATCCAAAAGGAACCCGAGTTTTTGGTGCGATCGCTCGGGAATTGAGACAGTTGAATTTCACTAAAATAGTCTCATTAGCTCCTGAGGTATTATAAATACTAGTAGATGAGATTATTATATAGATAGATAAATTTAGTAGATTGTGTCTTAAGCATATACTTTTAAGAATTCCTAAAAAAAAACTAAACATGTTGATTATATCAAAATTAGGAGGCAACAAATAGTTCGTCATGGGTAGGGACACTATTGCCGATATAATAACTTCTATAAGAAATGCTGACATGGATAAAAAGGGAACGGTTCGAATAGCATCTACTAATATTACCGAAAACATTGTTAAAATACTTCTACGAGAGGGTTTTATTGAAAACGTTAGAAAACATCGAGAAAATAACAAATATTTCTTGGTTTCAACCCTGCGACATAAAAGGACTAGGACTAGTAAAGGAATATATAAAACTATTTTTAAGCGTATCAGCCGACCTGGTCTACGAATCTATTCCAACTATCAACGAATTCCTAGGATTTTAGGTGGAATGGGGATTGCAATTATTTCTACTTCTCGAGGTATAATGACAGATCGAGAGGCCCGCCTAGAAGGAATTGGGGGAGAAATTTTGTGTTATATATGGTGATCCTTCTCCTACGGTATCCTAATTTTATCTGTAACTTCCTATTTGTGAAAACGAGAGGAAAAGTGAGTTATATGACTGCTCCTCCATTAGTTGATACTTCAAGGAGGGGTTGACTGGAATGAAAGAACAAAAATTGATTCATGAAGGTTTAATTACTGAATCACTTCCAAATGGTATGTTCCGGGTCCGTTTAGATAATGAAAATCTAATTCTAGGTTATGTTTCGGGGAGGATACGGCGTAGTTTTATACGGATACTACCAGGCGATAGAGTCAAAATCGAAGTAAGTCGTTATGATTCAACCAGGGGACGTATAATTTTTAGACTTCGCAACAAAGATTCGAACGATTAGGTAATTTTTTTTTTTTTTTTTTTGAATTCCATCCATGGGGATATAATTCGAGGTTAAAAATTTAAAGAGACTTTTTTTATTTCAAGGAGTAGATTCATAATTAAAGTAAGGAATCATAAATATGAAAATAAGGGCTTCCGTTCGTAAAATTTGTGAAAAATGTCGACTGATCCGTAGGCGCGGACGAATTATAGTAATTTGTTCCAATCCAAGACATAAACAGAGACAAGGATAATCTTTCTTAAAAAGGAACTTTCCTTTATAAACTAAAGGAAGGACCAATGTAAAAATAAAGGATCTGTTTTAACATGAAATGGATATCTCCATATATTTCTGACTCATATTTATGAGATGATAAAATATGACAAAACCCATACCAAGAATTAGTTCACGTAGGAATGGACGTATTGGTTCGCGTAAGAATGGACGTAGAATACCAAAAGGAGTTATTCATGTTCAAGCGAGTTTCAACAATACCATTGTAACTGTTACAGATGTACGGGGTCGGGTGGTTTCTTGGTCCTCCGCTGGTACTTCTGGATTCAAAGGCACCAGAAGAGGGACACCATTTGCTGCTCAAGACGCGGTGGCAAACGCTATTCGTACAGTAGTGGACCAGGGTATGCAACGAGCAGAAGTCATGATAAAAGGTCCTGGTCTCGGAAGAGACGCAGCATTACGAGCCATTCGTAGAAGTGGTATACTATTAAGTTTCGTACGTGATGTAACCCCTATGCCACATAATGGATGTAGACCTCCTAAAAAAAGACGTGTATAGAAATAAGAATTGAACAGATTTCAAGAGAAATAAATGATTCAATTATCTAATCAAATAATAATATTAGTATGGTTCGAGAGGAAGTAGCAGCATCCACTCGAACACTACAGTGGAAGTGTGTTGAATCAAGAGTAGACAGTAAGCGTCTTTATTATGGGCGTTTCATTCTGTCCCCGCTTATGAAAGGTCAAGCCGATACCATAGGTATCGCTATGCGAAGAGCTTTACTTGGAGAAATAGAAGGAACATGTATAACACGCGCAAAATCTGAGAAGGTACCACATGAATACTCCACAATAGTGGGTATTGAAGAATCAGTACATGAAATTTTAATGAATTTGAAAGAAATTGTATTGAGAAGTAATCTGTATGGAGCTCGAGACGCATCCATTTGCGTCAAAGGCCCCAGATACATAACAGCTCAAGATATCATCTTACCAACTTCTGTGGAAATAGTTGACACTACACAGCATCTAGCTACCCTGACAGAACCAGTTGATTTGCATATTGGATTACAAATCAATAGAGATCGCGGATATCATATAAAACCTACAAATAACTCTCAAGATGGAAGTTATCCTATAGATGCTGTATCCATGCCTGTTCGAAATGCGAATCATAGTATTTATTCTTATGGGAATGGAAATGAAAAACAAGAGATCCTTTTTCTTGAAATATGGACTAATGGAAGTTTAACTCCTAAGGAAGCACTTCATGAAGCTTCTCGTAATTTAATTGATTTATTTATTCCTTTTCTACATGCGGAGGAAGAGGACATTAATTTCGAGGAAAATAAAAGCGGATTTACTCTACCCTTTTTTACCTTTCATGATAGATTAGCTAATCTAAAGAAAAACAAAAAGGAAATTGCATTGAAATGTATTTTTATTGACCAATCAGAATTGCCTTCCAGGACCTATAATTGTCTCAAAAGGTCCAATATACATACATTATTGGACCTTTTGAGTAACAGTCAAGAAGATCTTATGAAAATTGAATATTTTCGCATAGAAGATGTAAAACAGATATTGGACATTCTACAGAAGCATTTCGCAATTGATTTACCTAAGAACAAGTTTTCATTTTAAATCCATTACAATTACTTCATCTTTTTCTTTCTATTTTTTTTTTTATAAAAAAAAATAGAAAGAAAAAGCGTTTTTTATCTTAAGCACAATCCGTCTATTCGCGCAATCGATTCATATACATAAATTTATATACATAATAAAATTAATGTATCTAGGGAAGGTTCACTTTGAAGTGACTATTCCCTATATATATATATATATATATATATATATATATATATTTACGCCGTGGTATTTCATGGTTGAATCAATTTAAAAAAGACCTAAAGTAAGGGATTTATCAATAGGTAA